AACTCAATTTTTAACTTAACCCCCCTACCAGAGCACATCTCTCTCTAGAGAGGACCCCCCCCCTTCCCCCCCCAGAGGGGTGTGCTATGTATAATCGTGCATATTTTTGTGTGCCCCATACATTATGGTCCAGTAATACATTCTATGTACGTACTATACCCATATATATGTAGACGGACATGCGTCTTTCTAACCACATTTATCCCAGCGCACATTAACATGCATGCTCTAGGACCAGCCAGAAATATCACCTATTCACGATCCAGCACATTCAAGTCACCTAACCAGTGAATGATCTACGGACATAAACTTAATACCATAGTTCTTCCTCATTTGGTTATGCTCGACGTATCAGATGGATTTATTGGTCGTACACCTCACGAGAGATCAGCAACCCCTGCCCGTAATGTCCTACGTGACTAGCTTCAGGCCCATTCATTCCCCCTAAACCCTCGCCCTTCTTGCTCTTTTGCGCCTCTGGTTCCTATATCAGGGCCATCCCTAACTTACTCCCTATACCTATGCTCTTCACGAGGCATCTGGTCGGAGAATACTCACCATTTTAGTCCGTGATCGCGGCATCTTATCTCTTCTCTGCTATTGGTTCCCTTTTTTTTCTGGGGCTTCTTCACAGCTGACATTTCCAGTGCCGTTGCGGAGTGCACACAATCTAGGTCTGGACATCTCCTGGTTTGCGTCCTATTCTAGACCTCAGGCGTCCCTCGATGAGACGGTTTGCGTATATGCGGAATCATTTTGACACTGATGCACTTTGGATCGCATTTGGTAATGGCTCTTCCACCCCGCCCAAACATGGTGCTATTTAGTGAATGCTTGACGGGCATATTTTTGCAAATTTTCACTTCCTCTATTTTTCTAACAAAACTAGGAAGTTTTCCTAATTTTTTTTCGTTCATCAACAAACGTTTTACAAACGTTTTACAAAAAAAATTTATTTGTATTTAAAACGGCGCTAGAGTTCCCTTAACACCATCCAAAAACGTTTGCATTCATATACATACATTTTTTATACACCAAATTTATTAGAGAAACTCCACTACCAAAACCAACCATCACAAACAAACTTTTTTTTACACTTTCACAACCCTGGCCAAATCAACCAAATCGGCCAAAACAAACTATCACCCCCAGCTCCCATAGCTTAGCCCAAAGCATGGCACTGAAGATGCCAAGACGGTGACCTCACCCCCCCCTGGGAGCAAAAGACTTAGTCCTAACCTTACAGTTAATTTCTACCGGACATATACATGCAAGTATCCGCACTCCAGTGTAAATGCCCTAACACTCTCTCACCAAGATATAAGGAGCAGGTATCAGGCACACCCTAGATTGTAGCCCAAAACGCCTTGCTAAGCCACACCCCCACGGGTATTCAGCAGTAATTAACATTAAGCAATAAGTGAAAACTTGACTTAGTCATGGTACAAACCAAGGGTTGGTAAATCTTGTGCCAGCCACCGCGGCCATACAAGAGACCCAAATTAACTGTCCACCCGGCGTAAAGAGTGGCAAGATGTTATCCTCCCAACTAGAATCAAAATGCAACTAAGCTGTCATAAGCTCAAGATGCACCCAAACCCACCCCCAAAGATCCTAGCACTCACGATCAATTTCAACCCACGAAAGCTAGGGCACAAACTGGGATTAGATACCCCACTATGCCTAGCCCTAAATCTAGATACTTCCTCCACCAAAGTATCCGCCCGAGAACTACGAGCACAAACGCTTAAAACTCTAAGGACTTGGCGGTGTCCCAAACCCACCTAGAGGAGCCTGTTCTATAACCGATAACCCACGATGCACCCAACCACCCCTCGCCAACACAGCCTACATACCGCCGTCGCCAGCTCACCTCCCTTGAGAGCCCCACAGTGAGCCCAATAGTCCTCTTTCCACTAGCAAGACAGGTCAAGGTATAGCCCATGGGGTGGAAGAAATGGGCTACATTTCCTAAAATAGAACACACGGAATAGGGGCGTGAAACCGCCCCTAGAAGGAGGATTTAGCAGTAAAACTGAACAATAGAGTCAGCTTTAAACCGGCTCTGGGACACGTACATACCGCCCGTCACCCTCTTCACAGGCCCACCTACCCGCATAAATAATTAACTCCACAATAAGCCAAAGACGAGGTAAGTCGTAACAAGGTAAGTGTACCGGAAGGTGCACTTAGAACATCGAGGCGTAGCTATAACTTAAAGTATTCAGCTTACACCTGAAAGATATCTATTACACTAGATCGTCTCGATGCCTACTCTAGCCCAACCAACACCACACCTCCATCAAAAACTCACTACTAAACTAAACCAAAACATTCTACCCCAACCTAGTATAGGCGATAGAAAAGACTCTTCGGCGCAATAGAGTGAACCGTACCGTAAGGGAAAGATGAAATAATAATGAAACCCCAAGCAACAAACAGCAAAGACCAACCCTTGTACCTTTTGCACCATGATCTAGCAAGAACAACCAAGCAAAACGAATTAAAGCTTGTCCCCCCGAAACCCAAGCGAGCTACTTACAGGCAGCCCATCACCCGGGGCAAACCCGTCTCTGTTGCAAAAGAGTGGGACGACCTGTCAGTAGTGGTGAAAAGCCTATCGAGCTGGGTGATAGCTGGTTGCCTGCCAAACGAATCTAAGTTCTCCCTTAATTCTTCCTCCAGGACACATTAACCTCCTTGTAATGAAATTAAGAGCTACTCAAAGGAGGTACAGCTCCTTTGACAAAGAATACAACCTCCCCTAGCGGATAACTACCACCCTTTTCTCCCCTGTGGGCCTTAAAGCAGCCACCAACAAAGAATGCGTCAAAGCTCCTACCTCTAAAAATCCAAAAACACACACGACTCCCTTACTTACAGCAGGCCAACCTATAACAATAGAAGAATTAATGCTAGAATGAGTAACCTGAGGCTCCCCTCCAAAAGCGTAAACTTACATCAATACATTATTAACAGACCACTTATACCCTCACTTCAACAAGAACACATATTCCTCTCCCTGTTAAACCCACCCAGGAACGCACACTGGATGATTAAAATCTGCAAAAGGAACTCGGCAAACCCCAAGGCCCGACTGTTTACCAAAAACATAGCCTTCAGCCAACAACAAGTATTGAAGGTGATGCCTGCCCAGTGACATCAAAGTTCAACGGCCGCGGTATCCTAACCGTGCAAAGGTAGCGCAATCAATTGTCCCATAAATCGAGACTTGTATGAATGGCTAAACGAGGTCTTAGCTGTCTCCTGCAGATAATCGGTGAAATTGATACTCTCGTGCAAAAGCGAGAATGTGAACATAAGACGAGAAGACCCTGTGGAACTTAAAAATCAACGACCACCTAACTAAGTACTCCCCCATACGGGCCCACCCACCATCATTAGCGCCTGGTCAGTATTTTTTGGTTGGGGCGACCTTGGAGAAAAAAAAATCCTCCAAATAACCCAGGCCACAATCCTTCACTAAGAGCTACAACTCAAAGTACTAAAAGTCACTAGACCCAATACAATTGACCAATGGACCAAGCTACCCCAGGGATAACAGCGCAATCCCCTCCAAGAGCCCATATCGACAAGGGGGTTTACGACCTCGATGTTGGATCAGGACAACCTAATGGTGCAGCCGCTATTAAGGGTTCGTTTGTTCAACGATTAACAGTCCTACGTGATCTGAGTTCAGACCGGAGCAATCCAGGTCGGTTTCTATCTATGAAACACCTCTTCCAGTACGAAAGGACCGAAGAAGTAGGGCCAATACCACAAGCACGCCCTCCCTCTAAGTAGTGAACCCAACTCAACTACCAAGAGGTTAATACACCACAATATCGTCCAAGAAAAGGACGCCGCTAGCGTGGCAGAGCTTGGCAAATGCAAAAGGCTTAAGCCCTTTAACCAGAGGTTCAAGTCCTCTCCCTAGCTTTTCCAACCGCGATGTGACTAACCACAACAAACCACCTCATCATAACCCTCTCCTATATCCTTCCTGTCCTAATTGCCGTAGCTTTTTTAACCTTAGTAGAACGCAAAGTTCTCAGCTATATACAATCCCGAAAAGGACCAAACGTTGTAGGACCCTTCGGATTACTCCAACCAATCGCAGATGGAGTCAAGCTATTCACTAAAGAACCCATCCGCCCATCCACCTCGTCACCCCTTTTATTCATCATAACCCCCATCCTAGCCCTCCTCCTAGCCCTCACCATCTGAATCCCTCTTCCACTGCCATTCTCCCTCACAGACTTAAACCTAGGCCTCTTATTCCTCCTAGCCATGTCAAGCCTAGCTGTATACTCCCTCCTCTGATCAGGATGAGCCTCAAACTCTAAATACGCCTTAATGGGGGCACTACGAGCAGTTGCACAAACCATCTCATATGAAGTTACCCTAGCCATCATCCTATTATCCGTGATCATTTTCAGCGGGAACTATGCCCTTAGCACCCTAGCCATTACCCAAGAACCCCTTTATCTCATTTTTTCCTCGTGACCCCTAGCAATAATATGATACATCTCCACCCTTGCTGAAACAAACCGAGCTCCCTTCGACCTCACAGAAGGGGAATCAGAACTCGTATCAGGATTCAACGTCGAATACGCCGCAGGCCCTTTTACCCTCTTCTTCCTAGCTGAGTACGCCAACATCATATTGATAAACACACTAACTACCATCCTATTCCTAAACCCAAGCGCATTGAACCTCTCATCAGAATTATTCCCAATCACATTAGCTGCAAAAGTACTACTCCTATCATCTGGATTCCTATGAGTCCGAGCATCATATCCACGATTCCGCTACGACCAGCTGATGCACCTCTTATGAAAAAACTTCCTGCCCCTAACACTAGCCCTATGCCTCTGGCACACCAGCATGCCAATCTGCTATGCTGGCCTACCTCCTTCCCTAAGGAAATGTGCCTGAATCTAAAGGGTCACTATGATAAAGTGAACATAGAGGTACAACAGTCCTCTCATTTCCTAACAAATTTAGAAAAGCAGGAATCGAACCTACACAAAAGAGATCAAAACTCTTCATACTCCCCTTATATTATTTTCTAGTAAGGTCAGCTAACAAAGCTATCGGGCCCATACCCCGAAAATGATGGTTCAACCCCCTCCCCTACTAATGAACCCACATGCAAAATTAATCACAATTTTAAGCCTTCTTGCAGGGACAACCATTACAATTTCAAGCAACCACTGAATGATAGCCTGAACAGGCCTAGAAATCAACACCCTGGCTATCATCCCTCTTATCGCCAAATCCCATCACCCACGAGCAATTGAAGCCACCATCAAATATTTCTTAACACAATCAGCTGCATCCGCCCTAGTTCTTTTCTCGAGCATGATTAATGCCTGACTTACTGGACAATGGGATATTACACAACTAAATCACCCCCTCCCATGCCTCATGTTAACAACAGCAATCGCAATCAAACTTGGCTTAGCCCCATTTCACTTCTGATTTCCAGAAGTACTTCAAGGATCACACCTGACCACCGCCCTACTGCTCTCAACACTAATAAAATTCCCCCCACTCACACTTCTCCTAATAACATCAAAATCACTAAACCCCACCCTACTCACTACCCTAGCCATCACCTCGATAATATTAGGGGGCTGAATGGGCCTTAACCAAACACAGACACGAAAAATCCTAGCCTTCTCATCTATCTCCCACTTAGGATGAATAGCTCTAGTCATTATCTACAACCCCAAACTTAGCCTACTAGCCTTCCTCCTCTATGTAGTAATAACAACAGCTGTATTCCTGTCACTTAACAAAATCAAGGTCCTAAAACTATCAACCATATTAATCTCATGAACAAAAACCCCTACCCTGAACGCAGCACTAATACTCACCCTACTCTCCCTAGCAGGCCTTCCCCCACTAACCGGGTTCTCGCCTAAATGACTTATTATCCAGGAACTTACCAAACAAGAAATAACCCCTGCTGCTACAATCGCCGCCATACTATCACTTCTTGGCCTATTCTTCTACCTTCGCCTCGCATACCACTCGACAATTACCCTCCCACCTAACTCCTCCAACCACATAAAGACATGATACACTCGTAAAACACCAAGCACCCTCACTGCCATCCTTACCTCATTATCAATCTCCCTTCTGCCCCTCTCCCCCGTGATCCTTACCATGACCTAGAAACTTAGGATAACCCAACCCCCCAAACCGGAGGCCTTCAAAGCCTCAAATAAGAGTTAAACCCTCTTAGTTTCTGCATAGCTAAGACCAACAGGACATTAACCTGTATCTCCTGAATGCAAATCAGACGCTTTGATTAAGCTAAAGCCTTACCTAGGCAGATGGGTCTCGATCCCATGTATTTCTAGTTAACAGCTAAATGCCTTACCTTCTGGCTCCTGCCTACAAAGACCCCGGCACATCTTAACGTGCATCATTGAGCTTGCAACTCAACATGAATTTCACCACGAGGCCGATAAGAAGAGGAATTGAACCTCTGTAAAAAGGACTACAGCCTAACGCTTACAACACTCAGCCATCTTACCTGTGACCTTCATCAACCGATGACTATTCTCAACTAACCATAAAGACATTGGCACCCTCTACTTAATTTTTGGCGCATGAGCAGGCATAGTAGGTACCGCGCTAAGCCTGCTAATTCGTGCAGAACTCGGCCAACCAGGAACCTTATTAGGAGACGACCAAATCTATAACGTAATTGTCACGGCCCATGCCTTCGTCATGATCTTCTTCATAGTGATGCCAATCATAATCGGCGGCTTTGGGAATTGACTAGTCCCTCTCATAATTGGCGCACCTGACATAGCATTTCCACGAATAAACAACATAAGCTTCTGACTCCTCCCTCCATCCTTTCTCCTCCTACTAGCCTCATCTACCGTAGAAGCTGGAGCTGGGACAGGGTGAACCGTCTACCCACCCCTAGCAGGCAATCTAGCCCATGCTGGTGCTTCAGTGGACTTGACCATCTTCTCCCTCCATCTAGCAGGCATTTCCTCCATCCTGGGAGCAATCAACTTTATTACCACTGCCATTAACATAAAGCCCCCAGCCCTCTCACAATACCAAACTCCTCTCTTTGTATGATCAGTCCTCATTACCGCCATCCTACTCTTACTATCCCTACCAGTCCTGGCAGCTGGCATCACCATGCTCCTCACCGATCGTAACCTTAACACTACATTCTTCGACCCGGCTGGAGGCGGAGACCCAGTTCTATATCAACACCTCTTTTGATTCTTCGGCCACCCAGAAGTCTATATTCTTATTCTCCCTGGCTTCGGAATCATTTCCCACGTAGTGGCATACTACGCCGGCAAAAAGGAACCGTTCGGCTACATAGGAATAGTGTGAGCAATATTATCAATCGGATTCCTCGGCTTCATCGTATGGGCTCACCACATATTTACAGTCGGCATGGACGTAGACACCCGAGCTTATTTCACGTCCGCCACTATAATCATTGCCATCCCAACTGGCATTAAAGTCTTCAGCTGACTTGCCACCCTACATGGAGGCACAATCAAATGAGACCCCCCTATATTATGAGCCCTAGGATTTATCTTCCTATTCACCATCGGTGGCTTAACAGGAATTGTCCTTGCAAACTCCTCGTTAGACATTGCCCTACACGATACATATTATGTAGTAGCCCATTTCCACTACGTTCTTTCTATAGGAGCAGTCTTTGCCATTCTAGCCGGATTCACCCACTGATTCCCCCTATTCACAGGCTTCACCCTTCACTCCACATGAACTAAAGCCCATTTCGGAGTAATATTCACAGGGGTAAACTTGACCTTCTTCCCACAACACTTCCTAGGCCTAGCGGGCATGCCTCGCCGATACTCTGACTACCCAGACGCCTACGCACTATGAAACACCTTATCCTCCATCGGCTCCCTAATCTCAATAACAGCCGTAATTATGCTAATGTTCATTATCTGAGAAGCTTTCTCCTCAAAACGCAAAGTCTTACAGCCTGAACTAACCACCACCAACATTGAGTGAATCCACGGCTGCCCACCCCCATATCACACCTTCGAAGAACCAGCTTTCGTCCAAGTCCAAGAAAGGAAGGAATCGAACCTTCACATGCTGGTTTCAAGCCAACCGCATCAAACCGTTAATGCTTCTTTCTTCATGAGACGTTAGTAAACCAATTACATAGCCTTGTCAAGACTAAATCACAGGTGCAATCCCTGTACCTCTCACATGGCCAACCACTCACAACTAGGATTCCAGGACGCCTCCTCCCCAATCATAGAAGAACTAGTCGAGTTCCACGACCACGCCCTAATAGTAGCACTAGCCATCTGCAGCCTCGTGCTCTACCTCTTAACTCTCATACTAATAGAAAAACTGTCATCAAACACTGTCGACGCCCAAGAAGTTGAACTAATCTGAACTATCCTGCCAGCCATCGTACTAATTCTTCTTGCCCTCCCCTCCCTACAAATCCTCTACATAATAGACGAAATTGATGAGCCAGACCTCACCCTAAAAGCAATCGGCCATCAATGATATTGAACCTACGAATACACAGACTTCAAAGACCTATCATTCGACTCATACATAATCCCAACCACAGACCTACCCCAAGGACACTTCCGACTACTAGAAGTTGATCATCGCATTGTAGTCCCTATAGAATCCCCCATCCGAGTTATCGTCACTGCCGACGACGTACTCCACTCTTGAGCAGTGCCTACCCTCGGAATTAAAACAGACGCAATCCCAGGCCGACTTAACCAAACTTCCTTCATTACCACTCGGCCTGGGATTTTTTACGGACAGTGCTCAGAAATCTGTGGGGCTAACCACAGCTACATGCCTATCGTAGTAGAATCCACTCCCCTCAAGCACTTTGAAGCCTGATCCACCCTGTTATCATCTTAACATTAAGAAGCTATGAATCAGCACTAGCCTTTTAAGCTGGAGAAAGAGGCCCACCCATCCTCCTTAATGACATGCCTCAGCTAAACCCAAATCCATGGTTCACCATCTTCCTATTGACATGATTAACCCTCTCCCTACTTATCCAACCAAAATTATTATCATTTACCCCAACAAACCTCCCATCAAACAAAGCCCTGACAACTAAAACCACCTCATGAACCTGACCATGAACCTAAGTTTCTTCGACCAATTTTCAAGCCCGTATCTTCTAGGGATTCCACTAATCCCCTTGTCCCTCCTATTTCCCGCTCTTCTTTTACCAACCCCAGACAAACACTGAATCACCAACCGCCTATCAACCCTCCAACTTTGACTCACCCACCTAACCACAAAGCAACTAATAACTCCCCTAAACAAAGCAGGCCACAAATGAGCAATACTACTCACCTCACTAATAATTATACTCCTTACAATCAACCTCCTGGGCCTATTACCCTACACCTTCACCCCAACCACCCAACTATCTATAAACATAGCCCTAGCCCTTCCCCTATGACTAGCTACCGTACTAATTGGCCTGCGAAACCAACCATCAATCTCCCTAGGCCACCTCCTCCCAGAAGGAACCCCCACGCCACTAATTCCAGCACTAATCATCATCGAAACGACCAGCCTACTTATTCGCCCACTAGCCCTAGGTGTTCGCCTAACTGCAAACCTCACAGCAGGCCATTTACTCATCCAACTCATCTCCACCGCCACTGCAGTCTTACTACCCACAATACCTGTAGTCTCCATTCTCACCTTCACAATCCTCCTCCTGCTCACTGTACTAGAAGTGGCAGTAGCTATAATCCAAGCTTACGTGTTCACACTCTTACTAAGCCTATACTTACAAGAAAATATTTAATGACCCACCAAGCCCATTCCTACCACATAGTCGACCCAAGCCCCTGACCCATCCTCGGAGCAGCCACAGCTCTCCTAACCACATCAGGCCTAATCATATGATTCCACTACAACTCCTTCACTTTACTAGCCACAGGCCTTATTTCCATGCTACTAGTCATACTCCAATGATGACGAGACGTAGTACGTGAAAGCACTTTCCAAGGCCACCACACCCCAACCGTCCAAAAAGGCCTACGATACGGAATAGTCCTTTTTATTACATCAGAAGTCTTTTTCTTCCTAGGCTTCTTCTGAGCATTCTTCCACTCAAGCCTAGTCCCTACCCCTGAATTAGGAGGACACTGACCCCCAACAGGAATCAAACCCTTAAACCCCCTAGAAGTCCCTCTCCTAAACACAGCAATTCTCCTAGCCTCAGGCGTCACTGTAACATGAGCTCACCACAGCATCATAGAAGCCAACCGAAAACAAGCTATCCACGCACTAACTCTAACCATCCTCTTAGGGCTCTACTTTACAGCCCTCCAAGCAATAGAATATCACGAAGCCCCATTCTCAATCGCCGATAGTGTTTACGGCTCTACCTTCTTTGTCGCTACAGGGTTCCACGGCCTGCACGTAATAATCGGATCTTCCTTCCTAACGGTCTGCCTACTCCGACTAATCAAATTCCATTTCACACCAAGCCACCATTTCGGGTTCGAGGCCGCAGCCTGATACTGACACTTTGTAGACGTCATCTGGTTATTTCTTTACATAACAATCTACTGATGAGGATCTTGCTCTTCTAGTATACTAATTACAATTGACTTCCAATCTCTAAAATCTGGCACTAATCCAGAGAAGAGCAATGAACACACTCACATTTATACTCATCCTCTCCCTCGCACTAAGCTCAGCACTAACCCTACTAAATGCCTGACTCGCCCAAACAAACCCAGACTCAGAAAAACTATCACCATACGAATGTGGCTTCGACCCCCTAGGATCTGCTCGACTCCCATTCTCAATCCGATTCTTCCTCAGTAGCCATCCTATTCCTACTCTTCGACCTAGAAATTGCACTCCTTCTCCCCTTACCATGGGCAATCCAACTCCAATCCCCCCTAATCACACTCACCTGAACCACCATCATCGTCGCACTACTCACACTCGGCCTCATTTACGAGTGAATACAGGGAGGCCTAGAATGAGCAGAATAACAGGAAGTTAGTCTAACCTAAGACAGCTGGTTTCGGCCTAGCAGATTATAGCATAACCCTATAACTTCCTCATGTCACTCTCCCACTTCAGCTTTTACTCCGCATTCACATTCAGCGGCCTAGGACTAGCATTCCACCGAACCCATCTAATCTCCGCCCTGCTATGCCTAGAGAGCATAATACTATCCATATACATCCCCCTCTCAATCTGATCAGTCGAAAATCAAACACCATCATTCGCACTAGCCCCAGTACTAATACTAACCTTCTCAGCATGTGAAGCAAGCACCGGACTAGCCATACTAGTAGCCTCTACACGAACACACGGCTCCGACCATCTACACAACCTCAACCTGCTACAATGCTAAAAGTCCTGCTTCCTACAATTATACTCCTCCCAGTTACCCTCCTATCCCCCCAAAAATTTCTATGATCTAACACCACCACACACAGCCTTCTAATCGCCTTCATTAGCTTACAATGATTAACCCCTACGCACTACCCCTCAAAAAACCTAACCCCTTGAACCGGCATTGACCAAATCTCATCTCCACTGCTAGTCCTGTCCTGCTGACTCCTGCCACTCATAATCATGGCTAGCCAAAACCACCTCCAGCACGAACCCCTCACACGAAAACGTACATTCATTCTGGCCCTAATCACAATCCAACCGTTCATTATCATAGCATTTTCAGCCACAGAGCTCACACTATTCTACATCTCATTCGAAGCAACCCTAATCCCAACCCTAATCCTGATCACGCGATGAGGAAGCCAACCAGAACGTTTAAGTGCTGGCATCTACCTACTATTTTATACACTAGCTAGCTCCCTACCCCTCCTAATTGCAATCCTATACCTACACACGAAAACCGGCTCCCTATACCTCCCCGCATTCAAGCTAACCCACCCCACCCTCACATCCTCATGAACAAGCCTATTCACTAGCCTAGCACTCCTAATGGCCTTCATAGTAAAAGCCCCTTTATATGGTCTTCACCTATGACTCCCCAAAGCCCACGTAGAGGCCCCCATTGCAGGCTCAATACTACTCGCTGCTTTACTGCTAAAACTAGGAGGTTATGGCATCATACGAATTACCCCTCTCATAGCCCCCCTGTCAAACCACCTACACTACCCTTTCCTCGCCCTAGCCTTATGAGGCGCACTAATAACCAGCTCCATTTGCTTACGTCAAACAGACTTAAAATCCCTCATTGCCTACTCCTCCGTAAGCCACATAGGACTAGTTATCGCCGCAAGCATAATTCAGACTCACTGATCATTCTCAGGGGCCATAATTCTAATAATCTCCCACGGACTAACCTCCTCCATACTATTCTGCTTAGCGAACACAAACTACGAACGAACACACAGCCGAATCTTAATCCTCACACGAGGACTACAACCCCTACTACCACTTATAGGCACATGATGACTCTTAGCAAACCTGACAAATATAGCATTACCCCCAACAACCAACCTCATAGCGGAACTAACAATCATAGTTACACTATTCAACTGATCTACCCCTACAATTATCCTAACCGGAACTACAACCCTACTAACCGCATCCTACACCCTGTACATACTCCTAATAACTCAACGGGGCATTCTCCCAACCCACATTACATCTATCCAAAACTCCAGCACACGAGAGCACCTTCTTATAGCTCTCCACATCATCCCACTACTCCTTTTAATCCTAAAACCAGAACTAATCTCCGGAACACCCTTATGCAAATATAGTTTAACTCAAACATTAGACTGTGATTCTAAAAATAGAAGTTCAACTCTTCTTATCTGCCAAGGGGTGGTCCAAACAGCAAGAACTGCTAACTCTCGCATCCGAGTCTAAAACCTCGGCCCCCTTAACTTTTAAAGGATAAAAGTAATCCACTGGTCTTAGGAACCACCCATCTTGGTGCAACTCCAAGTAAAAGTAATGGAGACAGCACTACTCCTCAACACCCTCATCCTACTCACCCTCACAACCCTATTAACCCCAATTATTCTTCCCCTATTCCTAAAAACTTTCTCAAATACCCCAACAACCATCACTCAGACCGTCAAGACCGCCTTCCTAATCAGCCTAGCACCAACAACCGTCTTCACCTATTCAGGAATAGAAAGTATAACTTCCTACTGAGAATGAAAATTCCTCATAAACTTTAAACTCCCCCTGACCCTAAAAATAGACCTATACTCCGTAACCTTCTTCTCCATCGCATTATTTGTAACCTGATCAATCCTAGAGTTCGCAACATGATACATAGCCTCAGAACCCTACACCACAAAATTCTCCACCTACCTTCTAATTTTCCTAATCGCCATGCTCACACTAATCATCGCAAACAATATGTTCCTCCTATTCATTGGGTGAGAAGGAGTAGGAATTATATCCTTCCTCCTCATCAGCTGATGACAGGGACGAGCCGAAGCCAATACAGCTGCCCTACAAGCCGTAATCTACAACCGAATCGGTGACATCGGCCTTATCCTAAGTATAGCATGACTAGCCTCCACATTAAATACGTGAGAGATCCAACAAGCCACTAGCCCCTGTCAAACCCCCATCCTCCCTCTCCTAGGCCTCATTCTAGCAGCCACAGGAAAATCAGCCCAATTTGGCCTCCACCCATGACTCCCTGCAGCAATAGAAGGCCCAACTCCTGTCTCCGCATTACTCCACTCCAGCACAATAGTGGTTGCCGGAATCTTCCTACTCATCCGTACCCACCCCCTCCTAACCACAAACAAAACAGCCCTAACCCTATGTCTATGCCTAGGTGCCCTTTCAACCCTCTTCGCCGCTACATGCGCCCTCACCCAAAACGACATCAAAAAAATCATTGCCTTCTCCACATCCAGCCAACTAGGCCTAATGATAGTAACCATCGGTCTTGACCTCCCACAACTAGCCTTCCTACACATTTCAACCCACGCTTTCTTCAAAGCCATACTATTCCTATGCTCTGGACTAATCATCCACAGCCTAAACGGTGAACAAGACATTCGAAAAATAGGCCACCTACAAAAAACCCTCCCAACAACCACCTCCTGCCTAACTATTGGCAACCTGGCTCTAATGGGCACACCCTTCCTAGCAGGCTTCTACTCAAAAGACCTAATTATTGAAAACCTCAACACCTCCTACCTTAACACCTGAGCCCTACTCCTCACATTACTAGCTACCTCATTCACAGCAACTTACAGCCTACGCATAACTCTTCTAGTCCAAGCAGGATCTAACCGGACCCCCACAATCCTCCCCATAGACGAAAACAACCCCCTAGCTATCCGCCCTATCATCCGACTTGCTCTAGGCAGCATCACAGCAGGACTACTCATTTCATCCTACATCGTACCCGCAAAAACACCCCCAATAACCATACCCCTTATCACAAAAATTGCCGCCATCACAGCCTCAATCCTAGGAGTCATCCTAGCCCTAGAACTCTCCAACATACACACTCTAACCCCAAAACAAAACCCCTTCTCGAACTTCTCATCCTCACTGGGCTATTTCAACCCACTAGCCCACCGACTCCACTCTACAAACCTACTAAATAAAGGACAAAATATTGCCTCCCACCTAATCGATATATCCTGATACAAAAAAATGGGCCCCGAAGGCCTTGCTAACCTCCACCTAACAGCAAGCAAAGCCACAACCACAATGCACACCGGCATGATCAAAACCTACCTAGGAACATTCGCCCTCTCAATCCTACTCATCCTGCTAATATAACCCAATAACCAATGGCCCCCAATATCCGAAAATCCCACCCCCTACTAAAAATAATCAACAACTCCCTAATCGACCTCCCCGCCCCATCAAACATCTCCGCCTGATGAAATTTTGGATCCCTACTAGCAATCTGCCTTACAACCCAAATCCTCACTGGCCTCCTACTGGCCATACACTACACCGCAGACACTACCCTCGCCTTCTCCTCCGTAGCCCACACATGCCGAAACGTCCAGTATGGCTGACTAATCCGCAACCTACACGCAAATGGCGCCTCATTCTTCTTCATCTGCATCTACCTCCACATTGGCCGCGGCTTCTACTACGGCTCATACCTTTACAAAGAAACCTGAAACACGGGAGTTATCCTCCTACTAGTGCTTATAGCAACTGCTTTCGTAGGATATGTTCTTCCATGGGGACAAATATCATTCTGAGGCGCTACCGTCATCACTAACCTATTCTCAGCCATCCCATACATCGGACAAACCCTAGTAGAATGAGCCTGAGGGGGATTTTCAGTTGACAACCCAACCTTAACACGATTCTTTGCCCTACACTTCCTGCTACCATTTGCAATCGCAGGCCTTACTGTAATCCACCTCACCTTTCTCCACGAATCCGGCTCAAACAACCCCCTAGGACTCACATCTGACTGTGACAAAATCCCCTTCCACCCCTACTTCTCCCTAAAAGATATCCTAGGCTTCTCATGCATATTCATCCCCCTCCTAACACTCGCCTTCTTCCACCCTAACCTCCTAGGGGACCCTGAAAACTTCACACCAGCGAACCCCTTAGTCACCCCCCCACACATTAAGCCCGAATGGTACTTCCTATTTGCATATGCCATCCTACGCTCAATCCCCAACAAACTTGGAGGAGTCCTCGCACTAGCAGCTTCAGTGCTAATCCTCTTCCTTATCCCCTTTCTACACAAATCCAAGCAACGATCAATAACATTCCGCCCCCTCTCTCAACTCCTATTCTGATTCTTAGCTGCCAACCTCCTAATCTTGACATGAGTGGGGAGCCAACCAGTAGAACACCCATTCATCATCATCGGACAACTAGCCTCCCTCACCTATTTCGCCACCCTCCTCCTCCTTTTCCCCATCATCGGGGCCCTAGAAAATAAAATACTCTACCGCTAAAACACTCTAATAGTTTACAGCAAAACATTGGTCTTGTAAGCCAAAGATTGAAGACTCCAAACCTTCTTAGAGTGACTCAGAAAAAAAGGGCTCAAACCTCTATCTCCGGCTCCCAAAGCCGGTATTTTCCGATAAACTATTTTCTGAACTCCCTAAACCGCCCGAATCGCCCCCCGAGACAACCCCCGCACAAGCTCCAACACAACAAACAACGTCAACAACAATCCCCACCCAGCCACTAAAAACAACCCTACACCATAAGAATAAAACATAGCCACACCACTGAAATCTAACCGCACAAAAAACATCCCCTCCCCATCAACGGTGTTCACCACAACCTTTCAAAACTCAATAAACCCCCCGAAAACAATCACCACAAGCACCAACAAAACAAAACCCAGCCCATACCCCACCACCCGCCAATCCCCCCAAGCCCCGGGAAACGGGTCCGCCGCCAGCGACACCGAATAAACAAAAACCACCAACATTCCACCCAAATACACCATAAACAATACCAAGGATACAAAAGACACCCCTAAACTTAACAACCACCCACACCCTGCTACCGACCCCATCACCAACCCTACTACCCCATAGTACGGAGAAGGATTGGACGCCACAGCTAAAGCCCCCAACACAAAGCTAAATCCAAGAAAAATTACAAAATAAGTCATATATTCCCACTTGGACTCTAACCAAGACCTATGGCTTGAAAAACCATTGTTGTTCTCAACTACAGGAAC